TTTACGTAAGGATTATATTGCCCCTAATTTTTATGAAATACAAGATGCTCATTGAATAATCAGAAACTAATCTTCACTTCTACAACTCCAGATATTCAAAGAATTTTTGTACATTCTCTTCGAGATCAAACATAGTAATTGAAGTTTCATTCACATATTATTTTTTTTTTTAGTTATTGGGTGGGCTAAATAAAATAAATACTAAAAAAAAAATTAGAGGATTCATTGAGATTCTCAAATTTTGAAGATACTTTTTCGAATGAGCCGAGCCACTAGGATGAAACTAAAAGAGTTCCGCATTATGAACTATGTACCGCGCACATCACTTAGATGGGCTATAGAAAATAGGAGGAAATGAAGAAATAGAATATGAAAAAAATAGAGAAGGAAATGAAAGAGGATCATATTCTATTTGTACTGTATCTGAAATGAACTTTGGCTATTCCCATCCCTCAACTCCTCTAGACTATACTTTTTCTCTTTCAACTAACTAATTTAGCCTTTCGAATATGTATAAAGTATTAACGTTTTTTTTTGAACAAAAGGAGACACAGTATGGACAAATAAAAAAACAAGAGGAAACAAAATGGAATTCTTTTGTATACTTTATATACATATGATATATATAAGGGGTATATCTCCGACATTTAGATGGATAAATAGGTATCATGATTTATACTATTAATGAATATGTATGTCGACCCATATCAATTAATTTTTAGAATATATACTCATACAAATTACTCATGTGCCAGGAACCAGATTTGAACTGGTGACACGAGGATTTTCAGTCCTCTGCTCTACCAGCTGAGCTATCCCGACCATTCACGACGCATCATCCTCATTTTATTTTAATATAGGACTTGGGTCTATGTCAATTAGTCAATTAGAAAAACGAAAAAGTATTACAAAGTATTATACAGGATCTAATAGAATTTCTTGGATCTTCAAAAAAAAATTTTCAAAGTTTCAGTACAGTACAAGTAATGATATGTATTGTTAATTATTCAAATTTAATGGATTCCTTGCTCAAATCATTTGTACTGTACGCGTATCATATATATCACACACAAGTCTTGTGATAAGAAAAAAATTTTCGCTCAGATCCATTTGTGAAAGAAAAGAGTAGAATGAGAATGAATGATAAATATAACGAATTTTGATTTGAATCGCTAACAAAATGATAAAATGAAAAAAAAATAATTAGGGAGTCAACCGGGTCGTTTTGGGGATAGAGGGACTTGAACCCTCACGATTTCTAAAGTCGACGGATTTTCCTCTTACTATAAATTTCATTGTTGTCGATATTAACATGTATAATGGGACTCTATCTTTATTCTCGTCCGATTAATCAATTATTAAAAAGATCTATCAGACTACGGTGGAGTGAATGGTTTGATCAATGAATATTCGATTCTTTTTTCAATTTTTAATCGATTCACAACAAGTCTTTCATTTTTCATATAAATATAAAAAAATACAGATTTGGGTCGTCATTAATCATTTTGAGATAGTATTTCAGTACTATACGTATGTATATAGGTTTATCCTTCATCCTTTCTGAAGTTTCGATGGAAGGATTCCTTTACTAACACAATGCAGCCAACTCCATTTGTTAGAACAGCTTCCATTGAGTCTCTGCACCTATCCTTTTTATTTTCGGTTTATGAAACCCTTGTTTATTTTCATAAAACAGGATTTGGCTCAGGATTGCCCATTTTTAATTCCAGGGTTTCTCTGAATTTGAAAGTTCTCACTTGGTAGGTTTCCATACCAAGGCTCAATCCAATTAAGTCCGTAGCGTCTACCAATTTCGCCATATCCCCTCTTTTTTTTGATGTGATTAAGATCGCATCATGATGCCGCCCCCCCTTTTCTTTCATTTCTATTATGCTGGACCGGTTGAATTCATTAGATACCGGTTCCTATATTGAAAAGTGTTTTCTACTATTTGATTTCTTGTATATTTTCTTTCATCTCTATCGGAGACCCGTATTTGGTCCAATCAGAAATGATTCTATCATTTCTATATCATCAATTCAATATAGATCGCATAACATATATATTATACTATAATATATATTTATTATACTTATATATGCCCCTATTTCTACCGTTTTTAGCGTGCAATTTTAAATACTTGAACGGTCGATTCTTTTTTTTTTTTTTTTCGTCTTAGCTTTCACCTTTCCGAATGAAACCAGAGGAGTGTTTCATTATGATCTGGATTGCGCTTTTATCTTTCATGTTATTCTTAGGGCAGGCCTTCTATAACATTATAACATAACAAAAAAAAACATTATAACATAACAAAAAAACGAAAAGGAAGATTTGAGTATTATTAATTTTAAATTCAATTAATAGCCATAACTAAAACTAATAAAATGGCTATAACTAACCATTCCGTTAATTTAGAATTCGAAGAGAATTCAAAATTAAATTATTTATTAATTAAATATGAAATTATTTCGAATTATATATAATAAATAATAATATTATA